GAGATATAATGAAATTCTTGATTAGATCTTCTCATAGGAACAATCTATTTTATTTGATTGATGGATCCAACAACCAAACCTATTTTTTTTTAATGAATTAAAAAAGAGAGTGGTTTTATTCGAAGCGCTTCGTGATTTTCAACCAATTATGTGCTTCAATATAATTACCTGGAGTAAGCGCTATAGCTTGTTTCCAATACTCAGCAGCTTGATCGGACCAAGCTTCCGCAATTTCAGAATCACCCTGTAGAATGGCCTGTTCTCCCCGGTCGGAATAGGTGGTTCCTTCCCTTAGAACCGTACTTGAGAGTTTCCTATCTCATACGGCTCAAAAATAGATTCTTTTTGTGTCCTATCTTAATCTACCCTATGCTAACTGAATTAGATTTCTCATAAACCTATCCCATTTTTTCTTGGGTTAACCAGAAGAAGTTAATTACATAAGTTTCAAACCCTAATTTTGATCAATAATCAGAATCAGTTTGATCTTTTCTCCCACCTTCAGAAGAATGAAGCATAGGTATCCCCACAATATCGTTAGAATTTTCTGAAAGGTAACTATCTCGGTTTCATATATGGAATTCATATAGAATCTTTGAAAAAGACTTTTTTCCATAAGAAAAAAGAACTTACTATCTTTGGGATCTGATGCTACACCGCTGCTCAATACCTTAGTGGATCGACTCTATTACATAAGTTGATTCCTAACTTTTGTCCCATATCATGACATAAGTAAGCAGTTCTTAACTGTATCGACTCAATAGCTCGCTAATTGATCTTTACGGTGCTTTCTCTATCAATTTGATCCTTTATCCATAGAATATAGTATATAGGCTGCACTCATTTTTTTTTCTTCCTATTTTGGTTCTCGTGAAGTCTCTTTCCTTGCTACAGCTGATAAAAATCGTTGCTTTGGACGATGCATTATGTAGAAAGCCTATTTTTTCTAGTATTTACTAGCCAATTTGATCTTTGCTTTTTTTCCTTATTTCTATAGTGGAGATAGTCGCACGTAATGACAGATCACGGCCATATTATTAAAAGCTTGTGGTAAGAATGGGTTTCGTTCTAGTGCCCGGAAATAATATTCCAAAGCCTTTGTATGCTCTCCATTGCTTGTGTGTATAAGGCCTATGTTATAGAGTATATAACTTCGATCATAGGGATCAATTTCTGGTCGCGTAGCTTCATAATAATTCTGTAAAGCTTCCGCATAATTTCCTTCGGATTGAGCCAACATCCGTTACGGTCGTTCATTCTATTCAAAAAATCTCCGTTCCAGAACCGTACATGAGATTTTCATCTCATACGGCTCCTCCCTTCTGCGCATAGTACTAAGGGGAATAATCCATAGAATAAAAATTGAACTATTCTCATCTCATTATGAACTGAAAGGAACTAGTATTTTTACAAGAAATCTCTAGCCAGCCTTCCCGCAAGAGGTTTTTTCTTAACACCAATCATATTAGTGTTAGATATAAATGGTAACTCCAACAATTTCTTTGTTCTCAACGCCTTCTATTTCCAGGAATTAGTCACTTCAACGATCTTTGATGGTTATACGGGTATCCAAAGTACAAACGAGATGGATGTTTGTTGTCCCAACCATTCTTGTTAGTCCCGATACCGATAAGGAAAGGGGGAATTTATAACAAAGTTTTTGTGTTGTTGATTCCTAGGTGTAGTGCTTTTTCCCTTATGCCGTCTATTGGTACTAATGTAGTGTAGGATTGACCCGCAATACAGAACCCATAGGTGTAACCTTTCGCTCAATACTCAAATCAACAATTGAAACATCTGAGGCTGCATCAATCGAGGATACACGATAGAAGGAATTGTTCTATCTCCAAACTTCACCTTCACCGAGCGTAGGTTTATTTCAAGAATTTCGTTCTTTCTATACCGAACCGCGTCTCTTTCTCGTAAGACTGAGGTGAGGGCTAAAAAAACAAGAAAAAAGAATCAAATCGCACCATCTCTGTAATAGGTAAATGCCTTTTTTTCTCCTGAAGTTGTCGGAATTATTCGTAATAAGATATTGGCTACAATTGAAGAGGTCTTATCAATAAAATTTCCATTTATATGAGATCTAGGCATAATTAGCAATCCATTCTAGAATTCTTTTCATTACCCCTGGGGAAAATGATCCCACAAACAAAGCAAAGGAATTATACAGTACGAAATAACATAAAAACAGACTAATTTTATTCTAATAAATAGATATTAAATAGATATGGGCTTTCCACTTAAATTGTCCCCTTTTGTTTGGGAAAGATATGAGATATTGGAATCAGATTGATTTCATTCCCATTTTTGTAGTATACCAATGAGCGGAACTATTACTATTTCATCTAAGTTAAATAACCAAGGACTTTTTTTACTACAGATTCTGATAACTCGAGAAGTTTTGATTTGGTTATGATCCAAAGAGAAAAAAGAATGGAATAATCATTCCATGAAAAAATAGAGTAGAGTAACCATACCTTCTGTTTGCATAACG